ATTGGGCTTACACCAATGAACAAAAAAAAAAACTAAACAACGATTTTTTAAATAGAGTTCAAGCTCTAGATAAAGGATCTATTGCTATAGATGTACTTGAAAAAAGTATTAGATTGTGTAATGATGAAACTACAAAAGAATACTTACCTAAAAAATATGATCCTTTTTTAAATGGACCCTGTCGTGGAAAACTGAAAAACTTGTTTTCATCCTCAAGTATAAATGAAACTTGCATACAAAATTATATAGATAGGATTTGGATCAATAGGATCCATGCTTTTCTTCTTATTACTAATTATCAAAAATTTGAACATAAAATCGATACATTCAATATAAAATCATTATCAACTGAAATCGGGTATTTCTTGAATTTTGTCAATGAATTTGATGTAAAATCTACTTTAAATTTAAAAAATTTTAAAGAACTTTTTTTATTTTCAGAACAGGAAAGGGGAAGTATTTTTTCGGAAGATCGAATAAAAATTTATAAATTTTTATTCGACGCATTTATTATAACCAATTCCAACAATCAAACTATTTTAAATATAAAAAACTCTATTGGACGAAAAGAAATAAGTAAAAAAGTTCCTCGATGGTCATACAAATTAATCACTGATTTAGAACAAGATCCGGTGGAAAAGGAAGAAAATGTAAAAATTTTTCGTGGAATTCGTGCAAGAAAAGCTAAGCGTGTAGTCTTTTTTACTAATAATCAAAAGAATACCCATACTTATACTAATACCAAAGATACTAAGAATACTAATAAAACAAACGAATTTTCTTTGATACGTTATTCACAACAATCTGATTTTCGTCGAAACCTAATTAAGGGTTCTATGCGTGCTCAAAGACGTAAAACGGTTATTAAAGAACTTTTTCAAGCAAATGTACATTCACCACTTTTTTTGGACAGAATAGATAACCCCTTTTCATTTGATATCTACGAATTTTTGAAAAGAAAAATTCTAAATTTTATGTGGAAGTGGAAAAAGACAGAATTAAAAATTTCGGATTATAAAGAGAAAAAGGAAAAAACAAAAGAAATTGAAAAAGAAGAAAAACTAAAAAAAAGAGATGAGCAAAGACGAATAGAAATAGCGGAAACCTGGGATGGTATTATATTTGCTCAAGCAATCAGAGGGTTGATGTTAGTAAGCCAATCAATTCTTAGAAAATATATTATATTACCTTCATTGATAATAGTTAAAAATATAGTCCGTATTCTATTATTTCAATTTCCTGAATGGTCCGAAGATTTCAAAGATTGGAATAACGAAATGCATATTAAATGTACCTATAATGGCATTCAATTATCAGAAACAGAATTTCCGAAAAACTGGTTAACAGACGGTATTCAGATAAAGATACTATTTCCTTTTCGTTTGAAACCTTGGCACAGATCTAAACTACAATCCCATAAAAAGAATTCACTAAAAATGAACGAGGAAAAAAGTGATTTTTGCTTTTTAACAATTTGGGGAAAGGAAACCGAACTTCCTTTTGGTTCTGCCCGAAAACAATTTTATATTTTTGATTTTGAACCCTTTTTTAAAAAACTCGAAAAAAAAATTCGAAAATTGAAAAAGACGTGTTTTATAGTTATAAGATTTTTAAAAAAAAAAACAAAATTTTTTCTAAATGTCTTAAAAGAATGGATCATAGCAAATTTTCTATTTATAAAAGGAATAATAAGACAACTCTCAAAAATAAAACTATTTATATTATTTAGATTGCAAGAAATATATGAATTGAATAAAACTAAAAAAGAAAAAGATTCGATAATCAGTAATCAAATGATTCTTGAATCATCCATAACAGAAGAAAAAATAAAAGATATTACTAATAAAACAAACACAATCATAAATAAAATAGAAAAAATTAAAAACGACAATAAAAAAAGAGTTATAACTTCAGATAAAAAAATTAGTCCCCAAAAAAACAAAATAAGTGATAGTTATAAAAGAAAAAAATTAGAATACCAAAAAAGGATTTGTCAAATATTAAAAAAAGGAAATGCTCGATTAATCCGTAAATCCCATTTTTTTATAAAAATTTTCATTGAAAAAATATACATAGATATCTTTCTATCTATAATTAATATTCCTAGGATCAATACACAGCGTTTTCTTGATTTTCTTCATAATGAAGAAAATCAAGAAAAATTTTATAAAACAAATCACAATACAATTCATTTTACTTTCACTATAAAAAAGTCATTATCTAATATTACTAATTTACATATTTTTTACGACTTATCCTACTTCTCACAAGCATATGTATTTTACAAATTATCACAAAATACAATTATTAACCTATCTAAATTAAAATCTGTCCTGCAATATAACGGAACATCTTTTTTTCTTAAAAAAGAAATAAAAGATTATTTTGGAACACAAGGAGTATTTCGTTCTAAATTAAGACATAATAACCTCCAAAATTCTGGAATGATTCAATGGAAAAACTGGTTAAGGAGTCAGTATCAATACAATTTATCTAAGATTAAATGGTTTAATTTAGTACCAAAAAAATGGCGAAATAGAGTCAATCAACATTGTATGGCTCAAAATACAGATTTAAATTTAAAAAAATGTAATTCAAAAGAAAAAGATCTATTAATTTATTACGAAAAAAAAAATAGATATGATCTTTTAGCATGTAAATCTATTACTTATAATTATGAGTATAAGAAAGACTTATATATTTATAAATATATTTACAAACCTCCATCACCATTACAAGTGAATCAAAATAAAGAAATTTCTTCTAATTCCAACCCACATAAAAAGAAATTATTTAATATACTAAAAAATCTTTCTCTCAATAATCTTATAGTAGAAGATAAGATTTTGAATTTTGAAAAAAATCGAGATAGAAAACATTTTGATTGTAAAATTCTGAAGTTTTATCTTAAAAAGAAGGTAGATATTGAGGCCTGGATAAATATCGATACCGATACCAACAATAATCAAAATACTACAACTGGACCTAATAAGAACTATCAAATAATTGATAAAATTAAGAAGAAAGGTCTTTTTTATCTTACGATTGATCCAAAAATCAAACCATACAACCCCAAAAAAACTTTTTTTGTTTTTGATTGGATGGGAATGAATGAAGAAATACTAAGTTGTCCCAGATCAAACCTCAAATTTTTGAACCCCAAATTTGTGAGATTTTATAATGTATATAAGATTCAACCCTGGATAATTCCATTCAAATTACTTTTTTTTAATTTGAATGGAAATGAAAATTTTAGTAAAAATAAAAACATTACTGGAACGAAAAAAGGAGATCCTCTTGTTACACCATCAAATAAAAAAAAATCTCTTGAACTTGAATTAGAAAATAAAAATAAAGAAGAAAACGAAAATAAAAAAAAAGAACCCATAGGACAAGAGAATTTTGCATCAACTTTTTCAAACCAAGAAAAAGATGTTAAAGAAAATTATGGAACATCAGACATGAAAAAACGTAGAAAGAAAAAAGAATACAAAAATAAGACAGAAGCGAAACTTGATTTCTTTCTACAAAGATATTTGCGTTTTCAATTGAAATGGAAGGATTCTTTAAATAAAAAAGTATTCAATAATATAAAAATATATAGTCTCTTATTTAGACTGATAAATCCAAAGGAAATTGTTATATCCTCTATTCAAAATGGAGAAATGAGTCTGGAGATTATGATAATTAAAAAAGAATTAACTCTTACAGAATTGCTCAGACAAGGACTATTGATTATCGAACCAATTTGTCTGTCTTTAAAAAATGATGGAAAATTTCTTATGTATCAAACCATAAGTATTTTATTGTTTCATAAAAGTAAACACGAAATTAATCAAGGATATCAAGAAAAAAACTATGTTCATCAAAATCCTTTTGATCAATCTAGTACAAGATATCAACATATAATTGGAAATAGAGACGAAAATACAAATAATTATGACTTGTTTGTTCCTGAAAATATTTTATCTCCTAGACGTCGTAGAAATTTGAGAATTCTTATTTTTTTTAATTCAAGGAATAGAAAAAAAGATATACATATAAATACAACATTTTTCAATAGGGCTAACGTAAAAAATTTCAATCAAGTGTTGGATAGATGTAAATATCTACATCTTAATAGTAATAAAAAGAAATTTCAACAAAATAAACTAATAAAATCAAAGTTCTTTCTTTGGCCTAACTATCGATTAGAAGATTTAGCTTGTATGAATAGGTATTGGTTTGATACCAATAATGGCAGTCGTTTCAGTATGGTAAGAATACATATGTATCCACGATTAAAAATTCGTTAAGAGTACATTTTTTTTATACATCCCGTACCTTATCTGGTATATGAAAAACAGATCCACAAATGTAATTATTGATTTACATTTAGTTCTGATACATGATACTAACATATCAATTAAATATAAAAATTATAAAAATAAATTGAATTAACAGAAACCTTTTTATTTTTAATTGTAATTTTAGATTTAATGCCCCCTTTCTTTTTATACCTCTTTGAATCCAATTCAAAATTAAATTAATTAATGATCAATTTGATTTGAGAAAATGCAAAATTCATAACAAAATTATATTGGTTATACAAAATTTAAATTACTAGCATTATTATTACTGATCATTAACAATTAAAATAAAAAAGAAAAAGAGAAATCAAATTAAGTTTTATGATAAAAAATTCAATTATCTCATCTATTTCGCAACAAGAAAAAGAAGAAAACAGAGGATCTGTTGAATTTCAAATATTCAATTTCACAAACAAGATACGAAGACTTACTTCACATTTGGAATTGCATAAAAAAGACTATTTATCTCAGAGAGGTCTACGGAAAATTCTGGGAAAACGTCAACGGCTGCTTTCTTATTTTTCAAAGAAAAATAAAGTACGTTATAAAGAATTAATTAATCAGTTGGATATTCGTGAGTCAAAAACTCGTTAATTTTAAATTTGATTTATTATATCTTGAATTTTGATGAATTTATTTTCGTTTTAAGCAATTCATGGAAGAATGAATCCAGGAAAAACCTATGAATGTACCAGCAACAAAAAAAGACCTTATGATAGTAAATATGGGTCCCCATCACCCATCAATGCATGGTGTTCTTCGACTCATGGTTACTCTAGATGGTGAAGATGTTATTGACTGTGAACCGGTATTGGGTTATTTACACCGAGGGATGGAAAAAATTGCGGAAAACCGAACAATTATACAATATCTTCCTTATGTAACCCGTTGGGATTATTTAGCTACTATGTTCACAGAAGCAATAACTGTAAATGGACCGGAGCAATTAGGAAATATTCAAGTACCTAAAAGAGCCAGCTATATCAGAGTAATTATGTTGGAATTAAGTCGTATAGCTTCCCATCTCTTATGGCTTGGCCCTTTTATGGCAGATATTGGTGCACAGACTCCCTTCTTCTATATTTTCAGAGAAAGAGAATTAATATATGATCTATTTGAAGCTGCTACCGGTATGAGAATGATGCATAATTTTTTTCGTATTGGAGGAATAGCGGCTGATTTACCTTATGGTTGGATAGATAAATGTTTAGATTTTTGTGATTATTTTTTAAAAGGAGTTTCGGAATATAAAAAACTTATTACGCGAAATCCTATTTTTTTAGAACGAGTTGAGGGCGTAGGCATTATTGGTGACGGGGAAGCAATAAATTGGGGTTTATCAGGACCAATGTTACGAGCTTCTGGAATACAATGGGATCTTCGTAAAGTTGATCATTATGAGTGTTACGACGATTTTGATTGGGAAGTCCAGTGGCAAAAAGAAGGAGACTCTTTAGCTCGTTATTTAGTCCGAATCGGTGAAATGACGGAATCCATAAAAATTATTCAACAGGCTCTGGAAGGAATTCCGGGGGGTCCTTATGAGAATTTAGAAACCCGATGCTTTATTAAAGAAAGGAATCCAAAGTGGAATGATTTTGAATATCGATTCATTAGTAAAAAACCTTCTCCTACTTTTGAATTGCCAAAACAAGAACTTTATGTGAGAGTCGAAGCCCCAAAGGGGGAATTGGGAATTTTTCTGATAGGAGATCAGAGTGTTTTTCCTTGGAGATGGAAAATTCGCCCGCCGGGTTTTATCAATTTGCAAATTATTCCTCAGTTAGTTCAAAGAATGAAATTGGCTGATATTATGACAATACTGGGCAGCATAGATATAATTATGGGGGAGGTTGATCGTTGAAATGATAATTGATACAACAGAAGTACAAGATATAAACTCTTTTTCTAGATTGCAATTCTTAAAAGAATTCTATGAAATTATATGGGCGCTTGTTCCCATTTTGGCTCTGGTATTGGCAATCACAATAGGTGTACTAGTAATTGTTTGGTTAGAAAGAGAAATATCTGCAGGACTACAACAACGTATTGGACCCGAATATGCGGGTCCTTTTGGAATTCTTCAAGCTCTAGCAGATGGAACAAAATTGCTTTTCAAAGAGAATCTTTTTCCCTCTAGAGGGGATACTCGCTTATTCAGTATCGGACCATCCATAGCAGTCATATCAATTCTACTAAGTTATTCAGTAATTCCTTTTAGCTCTGGCCTTATTTTAGCTGATCTAAATATCGGTGTTTTTTTATGGATTGCCATTTCAAGTATTGCTCCCATTGGACTTCTTATGTCAGGGTATGGATCAAATAATAAATATTCCTTTTTAGGTGGTCTACGAGCTGCTGCTCAATCAATTAGTTATGAAATACCATTAACTCTATGTGTGTTATCCATATCTCTACGTGCGATTCGTTAAGATATAAAGTATTATCTATTTCTATCTTTATTAGAATGAATTGAATAGATATTCTCATTTTTTTCATTATTCGGGTTGATAAAAAAATCAGATAGTTATATGAGTGAAAAAAAAACAACTTCTAAATTCACAGTAAAAATATTCAGTCTCATTTCTTATGTACAAAAGAAAAGGAAAAATAAACATAAGCAGAAGAGATTGGTTACCCCAAGATTTGTTAATGGTGAAGTAGTCATCCTGACTTGAAGCGGGCTAAAAGGATTCCCCGTATTGAGTTTTAACTATCCTATGTAGGCATTACCATATATGTATTATCATAACGGGCAATTTAGAAAAAAAAAGGGAGGTGGATGGTTAGAAAAACCAAGATACGAAAAGGATTAGTAATGAAGATTATGGAAATTATACATATACAAAAGGACATTTATGTATAAATTTATGCATAACAAAAAAAAAAAAGAATATTAATTGGGGCTTTAATTTTGTAGAAATGATCAAGCAGTACTCCCCAAGATTCCGATTCAGAGTATGCTCCTATCCACCGTTTAAATAAATAACTATCCGAAACGAAATAATCCTTTATTTTTTTAATTTTAAATCCATTCTTTTTCTGAAAGAAGAATAGGAACGAAAAAAAAAATAAAAAGAATAAAAAAGAAATCTTTTTTATTCTTTTTATTTTTTTGTTACCATATCCATTCACATTCAAATTTATGACA